TGAAAAGAAGTCCAAATAACATAATTTCATTCCCAACAGCGATCCCTCTTCTTTTTTTCTTTTTCGTTTCACATTTATCATCAACCAAATGGGGGAATTTCCATTTCTTCGACTAGTACCGATTCGATTGATGGGAGAGAGGCATATGTGGATTAGTACAATTATTGTATTATTAGCATCAGATTCAGGATTCCACGGGATACCGTACTGTACTGGGTCTGGCTTTTTCAATTACTCCCGATCTGTGAAATATGAAATAGAGTAGAGTATTGTATGTTTCCCGGGAGTACATACATAAATGGAATTTGTACAATATAAAATAAATTGAACATAGTTACTGTGTATAGAATAGTATAGAATACTTTTATTTTAAGATTAAAATAAAAGTATATCCTTTTCGGGCCCTATTTTGTGTAACCTCAATTTCAAATTTTACTAATTTGAAATAATCTATCTCATTCAAATTTCGCATTGAGCTTTTGATATATGCGTCCCATTACTAATCCAATGAAAGAGGATATTCAAAAAATAAAGATCAAACAAGGATAACTTTTTTATTAGCGAGGTAATGCATTTTTTTTTTTTTTTTTTTAAGGGTTTTCCTTGAAAGAACAAACTTTTAAAATTTATATATAAATATATAAAAAAATAGTTAATTTGATGGAATATTCGATTTTTTTATACCGGAATTTGTACTCGTCTTTATCATACTTCTTTTGTTTTCCAAGAAGATTGGATCATTAAAAAAAGGAGTTTCTAACTTAGCTCCTTCCTTTTTTTTCATTGAGCTTCTATTGTTTGTTGGGGTTTGTTTAGAACCAATGGTAAGTGGAAAGGCGGTTAGATGATACTTCATCAGATGATTGTACAAAGAGGGCGGTAGGTTATAGAAAAGAAAGAATGGAAAAGAATGATAAATAAATAAAGGAATTATTGATTGTATTGGGAATCAAATTTTGAGTTCAGTATGGATAAAAGATCGTCCTATGTTATACTATTCAATTCTTGACGATGAATCGATTTGATAGCTCCGATATTGTTATTCATGATATTGATCCGATTCGATATCATCGAGATGTAATGCATCCCATTGAATTTACAGGCGAAAGATTTATTATCTCTATGGGATTAACTCCCGAGTTATTGCGAATTAAAGAAAAATTAAACAATGAGATTATGGAAGTAAATATTCTCGCATTTATTGCTACTGCACTGTTTATTCTAGTTCCTACTGCTTTTTTACTTATAATATACGTAAAAACAGTCAGCCAAGGTGATTAATTTGAATTAAACTTGATTTTTTATTTCTTATCAATAATTGCAGAGAAGAAAAGGATAAAAATTTCGCGTCTTAAATGAAATGGGCAGACTAGAATCAGTCGTATTCTATGAGATACGATAGTATGGTAGAAAGATTCAGATATTTCTTTCTACCATACTATCTAGTATTGTTATTGTAGTGTATAAAGTTGTATTGTAATGCAGGTTAATTTAATATAGATTAATATAGATCAATCTACAATAGTATCATCATATTCCTTTTCTATATATATAGAAATCGATTTAATTACGTATATATAATATATATAGTGATAATGTATATTATATAGTAATAATGTATATTATATAGTATCCCAATTCTATTTCTTTGCTTTATCTATTTGTATTTAATTTGTGTTGATTTCAATTAAATTAATTTGAAATAATCGAAAGCGACTTTTACGATTAGAATTCCTAGATTTCTGATTATTTTCAATATGAATCCCGATCGAAGAAGTCATTGGTTGAGGAGTTGACAAATGATCCATGGGAACTTCTTCGGATTTCGAAAAGGATTAGTAAAACCTGTCGACTTTTAACGTTTGAACCATGATATGAAATGGGTTCAATAAAACAAGCAAAACATAAATAAAATTTCTAAAATAGTAAAACGAAAACAAGCGGCGCAATATGTGACTCGCCCAAGACAATATTTTAGGATGTGCAGTATCTCGTTGGACAACTACTATGTTGTTTCCCAATGTGTATCCACGTAATGGAATAACCGAATTGTTTTCTCTTTGATCTTTGAACAGTAAAGAGGTAAACAAAATAAAAAAAAGTTCCGTTCTTCCTCATGGTCCATATCTAACTTTGGTAAGAGTCAGTTCATCGAAATAGAAAATTTATGAAGAATTCAGTTGGAATAAATTTCCTACCATTTGTATTCCTTTTACTTTTTTTACTTTCAAAATACGAACACGGAAATAATTGAAATATTTCTTTGATTGAATGATTGAAAGAGTATTCTTCAGATATATTTATTATTAATAGAATACATTACTGAACTAAAATCCAAGAGAATTTCGAAATGAAGATATTTTTCATTTCTATTTCAATTTAAAAATAAAATTTTAAATTGAAATAGTGAAATTGAAAATAAAAAAAACTTTGCCGAACGATCTATAAAAAAAAGTGCTACTGTTTAGTTCCTAAACTCAATTAGTAGTACTTCTAGAGT